TTGAATTCCCGGTAGAAAGAGACTTCGCTAAGGAAAAAGCTTTCAACGCTGCCCAATATACCTTCCTTTTCCAAATGTTTTTACGAATACGTTTTTTTGAGATAGAAGTACGTTTTTTTGGAACTGCCATGAAAAATTTGAAAAAGTTATTCATTTCTCTAGTTGAATGTGAAAGACATCTATTGGTCAAACAATTCCATTTTTTCTTTTTTTTTATATCTCTGTCTCTTTTCGTCGTGCTCTATTTATACATGTAAATAAATACACCAAAAAGTTCAAAAAAACCAATCCTTACCTAACAAATTCAAAATTCTTTAAATTACTGTAGTTTTTTATTAGTTGGTCAAGCTCAAAAGAAAAAGAAAAGAGCGAGTACACATTTTTTTGATTTTAAAATTCGAATTAAACTAGTAGTTAATCAAAGGATACATGATTTTCTAAAAGTCATCTTAGTAATTTCGTCTTTTCTTTTAAGTCTATTTCTTCTCCCTGGTATTGAAACAAAAGTGTGGGATATTCTAGCGTTTTCTACAAAGAAAAAGAAATGTCTTTTATTCGAATGGAAAATAATCAGTTCTACCATGAATTAGTTAATGATTATGAATAAACGAACTAAAAAAAAAAGAACTAGTTCTTTTTTTGGGGGGCCGGTTTTGATATGGATCATCCTATTATTTATATCAAAATAAAGTAATGTATTAACTACTCTATTTTGGTATAATTATTTGCTCTATGGATATAAATTATCGTAATACGTAATAATAATTGAATTTTTTTCTGCATTTTCCTAAAAATCTTACTTAATATTCAATATTAATAAAATGAATTAGTGTGTTATTTCATTTTAAATATAAATAGTAACTTGATCATATTCATATCATTTGACCAATTCGAACTTCTTGATTTGAATATTTGAAGTATTGGGTAAAGAAGAAAGATTCAGAATAATTAGGAATAGAAAAGTCTATTTAAGTTTTCCATATCTTGATTTTTTATTGAACCTATAAAAAGATATAAGAGCCGGTGAATTAGAAAGAATTAATTAAAAATAAAAAGGTTTTTTTATGGAATATACATATCAATATTCATGGATTATCCCCTTCATTCCACTTCCAGTTCCTATGTTAATAGGAGTGGGACTTCTACTTTTTCCAACAGCAACAAAAAATCTTCGCCGTATGTGGGCTTTTCCTAGTATTTTATTCTTAAGTATAGTTATGATACTTTCGGTCTATCTATCTATTCAGCAAATAAATAGAAGTTTTATCTATCAATATGTATGGTCTTGGACCATTAATAATGATTTTTCTTTAGAGTTCGGTCACTTAATCGATCCACTTACTTTTATTATGTTAATATTAATTACTACTGTTGGAATTTTGGTTCTTTTTTATAGTGACAATTATATGTCTCATGATCAAGGATATTTGCGATTTTTTGCTTCTATGAGTTTTTTCAATACTTCCATGTTGGGATTAGTTACTAGTTCGAATTTGATCCAAATTTATATTTTTTGGGAATTAGTTGGAATGTGTTCTTATCTATTAATAGGTTTTTGGTTCACACGACCTAGTGCGGCGACTGCTTGCCAAAAAGCGTTTGTAACGAATCGTGTAGGCGATTTTGGTTTATTATTAGGAATTTTAGGTCTTTATTGGATAACCGGTAGTTTTGAATTTCGGGATTTGTTCCAAATATTCAATAACTTGATTTCTAATAATGAGGTTCCTTTTTTATTTCTTACTTTGTGTGCCTTTCTTTTATTTGCCGGTGCAGTTGCTAAATCGGCACAATTCCCCTTTCATGTATGGTTACCTGATGCCATGGAAGGCCCTACTCCTATTTCGGCTCTTATACATGCCGCTACTATGGTAGCAGCGGGCATTTTTCTTGTAGCTCGACTTCTTCCTCTTTTTATAATCATACCTTACATAATGAATTTCATATCTTTAATAGGTATAATAACAGTATTATTAGGAGCTACTTTAGCTCTTGCTCAAAAAGATATTAAAAGAGGTTTAGCTTATTCTACAATGTCTCAATTGGGTTATATGATGTTAGCTCTAGGTATGGGGTCTTATCGAGCCGCTTTATTTCATTTGATTACTCATGCTTATTCGAAAGCATTGTTGTTTTTAGGATCCGGATCTATTATTCATTCAATGGAAGCTATTGTTGGATATTCTCCAGATAAAAGTCAGAATATGGTTCTTATGGGAGGTTTAAAAAAGCATGTACCAATTACAAAAAATGCTTTTTTAGTAGGTACACTTTCTCTTTGTGGTATTCCCCCCCTTGCTTGTTTTTGGTCCAAAGATGAAATTCTTAATGCTAGTTGGTTGTATTCACCTATTTTCGCAATAATAGCTTGTTCTACAGCAGGATTAACCGCATTTTATATGTTTCGGATCTATTTACTTACTTTTGAAGGACATTTCAATGTTCATTTTCAAAATTATAGTGGTCAAAAAAGTCGTTCCTACTATTCAATATCTCTATG